CCTAGTTTATCCATTTTTGGGGAAATGATAAAAAAAAGGATATCCCCACTTACACTTGAAAAATCTTCATCTAATGAACTCTACAACCCTTGGGTTTATACCAACAAAGAAAAAGGGAAAATTTTCAATAAGGAGTTTGTAAATCGAATTCAAACTCTAGACAAAGAATATATTTCTTTGAATATACTCGAAACAAGGACGCGATTGTGTAATGACAATTATACAAAAGAATACTTATCCAAAAGGTATGATCCTTTCTTGAACGGATCATATCGGAGAACAATCTACAAAAGCCTTTTACATTCAATCCTAAAAAAAACTTCGACAGAAAATTTAATAGAGAAATTTGGGATAAATCGTATTCATGGTATCCTTCTTCCAAATACTGATTACCAAAAAATTGAACAGAAAATAAATAGATTTGATAAAAAACCATTATTAACAGAAATTATTCATTTCTTAACTTTCATCAGTAAATTTCTTAGAGAAGAATCAGGATCGAATCTAAGTTGGAAGGATCTTTCTTTATTTTCACAAGGAAGAATATATTCAGAAAAAGGAACAAAATATTTAAAATTTTTATTACCTAAAATTCTAACTGATGCTAATGGTCAAAAAATTAACACAAAATCGATGAAAATAAAAGAAATAAGAAAAAAAATCCCTCGATGGTCATACAAATTAATCACCGATTTGGAACAACACTCAGGAGAATATCAAGAAGACATACCAGTGGATCATGAAATTCGTTCAAGAAAAGCCAAACGTGTAATAATTTTTACTTCTAACAAGGAAAATACTGATAAGGATCCTAATCCGCCCGATCAACTAGACGAAATGTCTTTGATGCGCTATTCACAACAATCAGATTTTCGGCGAGGTATAATCAAAGGTTCTATGCGAGCTCAAAGGCGTAAAATAGTTATTTGGGAATTGTTTCAAGCAAATGTGCATTCCCCTCTTTTTTTGGATAGAATAAGAAAATCCCCTCTTTTTTCTTTTGATATCTCCGAGTTTATTAAACTTATTTTGCGAAATTGGGTGGGGAAGGGGGAAGCATTCAAAATTGTAGACTATACAGAAGAGCAAACAAAAAGAGAAGAAAAAAAAGAGAAGAACAAAAGAAAGGAGAAAGCGCGAATAGACATAGCAGAGGCCTGGGATAGCACTCCAGGCGCGCAAGTAATAAGAGGTTGTCTATTACTAACTCAATCTATTTTTAGAAAATATATTCTATTACCTTCATTCATAATTGCAAAAAATATTGGACGTATATTCCTATTGCAATTTCCTGAATGGTCTGAGGATTTACAGGAATGGAATAGTGAAATGCATGTTAAATGTACCTATAATGGTGTTCCGTTATCCGAAACAGAATTTCCTAAAAATTGGCTGACAGACGGTATTCAGATAAAAATATTATTTCCTTTCTGTCTGAAACCTTGGCACAAATCGAAACTACAATCCTTTCAGAAAGATCTAATGAAAAAGAAAAAAGAAAACGATGATTTTTGTTTTTTAACAGTTTTGGGAATGGAAGCTGAAGTCCCTTTTGGTTCGCCCCGAAAAGGACCTTCCTTTTTTAAACCCATTTTTAAGGAACTCGAAAGAAAAATTGGAAAATTGAAAAAGAAATATTTTAGAGTTCTACTAGTTTTTAAAGGAAAAACAAAATTACTTCGAAAAGTCTCAAAAGAAATAAAAAACCGGGTTATCAAAAGTGTTATTTTTATAAAAAGAATAATAAAAGAACTTTCAAAAGTAAATCCAATTCTATTATTTGGATTAAGAGAAGTATACGAATCGGGTGAAATTAAAGAAAAAAAAGATTCCATAATAAGCAATCAGATAATTCGTGAATCATTTAGTCAAATTGCATTCCCGAGTTCGACAAATTCTTCATTGACAGAAAAAAAAATGAAGGATCTGACTGATAGAACAAGTACAATTCGAAATCAAATAGAAAGAATCACAAAAGAGAAAAAAAAAATAACTCCAAAAATAAATATTAGTCCTAACAAAACAAGTTTTAATGCTAAAAGATTCGAAAAGTGGCAAATATTAAAAAAAATAAATGCTCAATTAATTTCTAAATTTCCCCTTTTTTTGAAATTTTTCATTGAAAGAATATACACAGAAATATTTTTATCTATCATTAATATTCCCAAAATGAATACAGAACGTTTTCTTGAATCAACAAAAAAAATTATTGATAAATCCATTTACAATAACGAAAGAAAACAAGAAATAATTGAAAAAAAAAAGAAAAATCCAATTGCCTTTATTTCGAATATAAAAAAATCACTTGATAATGTTCGTAATAGTCAAAAAAATTACTCTATTTTTTATGACTTATCCTACATGTCACAAGCATATGTATTTTACAAATTATCACAAATCAAAGTCAGTAACTCGTATAAATTAAGCTCTATTATTCAATCTCAAGGAATACCTTTTTTTGTTAAGCCTGAAATAAAAGATTCTTTTGAAACACAAGGAATGGTTCATTCGAAATTAGGAGATAAGAAACTTCCGAGTTATGAAATGAATCAATGGAAAAACTGGTTAAGAGCACATTATCAATACGATTTATCTCAGATCAGATGGTCTAGATTAATACCAGAAAAGTGGCGAAATACAGTTCATCAGCGTCGTATAGCTAAAAAATCCAATTTTAGCAAAAGGCATTCATATGAAAAAGACCAATTAATTGGTTCCAAAAAACAAAAACAATTTGAAGTATATTCATTATCTAATCAAAAAGATAATTTTCAAAAATACTATAGATATGATCTTTTATCATATAAATTTCTTAATTATGAAAAGAAAATGGAATGCCTTTCTCGGTTTCAAGGACATAAGAACCAAGAGCTTTCTTATAACACACAAAAAGAAAGCCTTTTTGATATGCTGAGAAACATCCTTTATCTAGGAAAGGTCAATATTCTATATATCGAAAAAACGACCGATAGAAAATATTTTGATTGGAATTTTAACTGGAAAATTATCAATTTTTATCTTAGACAAAAAGTAGATATTGAGGCCTGGATCACGATGGATACCAATAGGAATCAAAATCCTCAAATTCGTATTAATAATTATGAAATAATTCATAAAAAAGATTTTTTTTATCTTATGATTCCAGAAATCAATCTAACAAACTCTCACAAAGTTTTTTTTGATTGGATGGGAATGAATGAAAAAATGCTAAAGCGTCACCTATCGAATCTGGAACTTTGTTTCTTCCCAGAACTTGTGGTACTTTATAATGCATATAAAACGAAACCTTGGTTTATACCAAGAAAATTACTTCTTTTAAATTGGAATAGAAATGAAAATAAAAATAGTAGTGAAAATACAAAGATCAATGAAAAGAAAAAAGGAATACCATCGAATGAAAAGAATCGAAAAAAAAAAGAAAAAGAACCCACAAGTCGAGGAGATCTTGGATCTGTTCTCTCACAACAAAAAGATCTTGAAGAAAATTATGCAAGATCAGACATGAAAAAAGCGCAAAAGAAAAAACAATACAAAAGCAGCACGGAAGCAGAACTAGATTCCTTCCTGAAACGTTTTTTGGTTTTTCAATTGAGATGGAACGATACTTTGAATCAAAGAATTATCAATAATATCAAGGTATATTGTCTCCTGCTTAGACTAATAGATCCAAGAAAAATTACTATCTCTTCGATTCAAACGAGAGAATTTTGTTTGGATATAATGCTGATTCAGAAGAATTTAACTCTTACAGAATTGATCAAAAGGGGAGTATTGATTATAGAACCCATTCGTCTGTCTGGAAAAAACGATAGCCAATTTATTATGTATCAAACCATAGGTATTTCGTTGGTTCATAAGAGTAAACCCCAAACTAATAAAAAATACCAAAAACAAAGATATTTTTCTAAGAATAATTTCGATAAAACTATTTCAGCACATCAAAGAATAACTGGAAATGGAGACAAAAATCATTTTGATTTGCTTGTTCCTGAAAATATTTTATCGTTTAGACGTTGTAGAAAATTGAGAATTCTAAATTGTTTCAATTCAAAGAATCAAAATGGTGGAGATAGAAATCCAGTATTTTGGAATGGAAAGAACGTAAAAAACAGCAGCCAAGTTTCGCATGACAGTAAGCATCTTGAGAAAAAGAAATTAATGAAATTAAAGCTCTTTCTTTGGCCTAATTATCGATTAGAGGATTTAGCTTGTATGAATCGTTATTGGTTTGATACCAATAATGGCAGTCGTTTCAGTATGTTAAGGATACAGATGTATCCACGATTGAAAATTCGTGGATAATACACTTTTTCTATATATCCTATACCCTATATATATAATATAGGGTATATGAAAGTAAGCAAAGACACAGAGCACATGCCTTGTCTCACATTTCATTCTAATATCCAATATGAATATCCAATATGAAATGAATAATGGCTCAATTAGATCTCGAAATGAATCAACAAAACCTTCTTCGTTTTAAGTCGAAATTATTCGATGGGAAAATGTACCAATCCTTTTCTATCCCTATCTAAATCCAATTTCAAATTGAATTGATTAATTTGAATTCAGAAAATTGGAAGTTCATAAATAAATTGGGATTGGATTATTGTATATATCACAGTCAAATTAATGGCATTATTATTACTGATCGGTAAAATCCATATCTGTAAAAAGGGAAAGGGGTTTTTTTATGGTAAAAAATTCATTCATTTCGGTTATTTCTCAAAAAGAAAACGAAGAAAACAGGGGGTCTGTTGAATTTCAAGTATTCAGTTTCACGACTAAGATAAGGAAACTTACTTCACATTTGGAATTGCACAAAAAAGACTCTTCATCTCAGAGAGGTTTGCGGAAAATTTTGGGAAAACGTCAACGGCTGCTGGCCTATTTGTCAAAAAAAAATAGAGAACGCTATAAAGAATTAATTGGTGAGTTGAATATTCGAGAGATAAAAACTCGTTAATTTGAAGCGTGATACCATTTGAGCTTAGTCGTTTAAATTTTGATGAACTTCTTTTTACTTTCAGCAATGCATGGGAAGAATGACTCGGGAAAAAACTTATGATTGCACCAACTACAAGAAAAGACCTCATGATAGTCAATATGGGCCCTCACCACCCATCAATGCATGGTGTTCTTCGACTGATCGTTACTCTTGATGGTGAAGATGTTATTGAATGTGAACCAATATTGGGTTATTTACATAGAGGCATGGAGAAAATTGCGGAAAATCGAACAATTATACAATATTTGCCTTATGTAACACGTTGGGATTATTTAGCTACTATGTTCACAGAAGCAATAACCGTAAATGGACCCGAACAGCTAGGTAATATTCAAGTACCTAAAAGGGCTAGCTATATCAGAGCAATTATGTTGGAGTTGAGTCGGATCGCTTCCCATTTGTTATGGCTTGGCCCTTTTATGGCAGATATTGGTGCACAGACCCCTTTCTTCTATATTTTTCGAGAACGAGAATTGATATATGACCTATTCGAAGCTGCTACCGGTATGCGCATGATGCATAACTATTTTCGTATCGGAGGAGTAGCTGCTGATCTACCTCATGGCTGGATAGATAAATGTTTGGATTTTTGCGATTATTTTTTAACCGGGGTTGCTGAATATGAAAAGCTTATTACACGGAATCCTATTTTTTTAGAACGAGTTGAAGGCGTAGGCATTATTGGCGCCGAAGAAGCACTAAATTGGGGTTTATCAGGACCAATGCTACGAGCTTCCGGAATACAATGGGATCTTCGTAAAGTCGATCGTTATGAGTGTTACGACGAATTTGATTGGGAGATTCAATGGCAAAAGGAAGGGGATTCATTAGCTCGGTATTTAGTACGAATCAGTGAAATGACAGAATCCATAAAAATAATCCAACAGGCTCTGGAAGGAATTCCAGGGGGACCCTATGAGAATTTAGAAATCCGACGCTTTGATAGAATAAAAGATCCTGAATGGAATGATTTTGACTATCGATTTATTAGTAAAAAACCTTCTCCAACTTTTGAATTGTCCAAGCAAGAACTTTATGTAAGAGTCGAAGCGCCAAAAGGAGAATTGGGAATTTTTCTGATAGGAGATCAGAGTGTTTTTCCTTGGAGATGGAAAATTCGACCACCGGGTTTTATCAACTTGCAAATTCTTCCTCAGTTAGTTAAAAGAATGAAATTGGCTGATATTATGACGATACTAGGTAGCATAGATATCATTATGGGAGAAGTTGATCGTTGAAATGATAATTGATACAACAGAAATACAAGCTATCAATTCTTTTTCCAGATTGGAATCCTTAAAAGAAATCTACGGGATCGTATGGATGTTTGTCCCTATTTTCACTCTTGTATTAGGAATCACACTAGGTGTACTAGTAATTGTTTGGTTAGAAAGAGAAATATCTGCAGGGATACAACAACGTATTGGACCCGAATATGCCGGGCCTTTGGGAATTCTTCAAGCTCTAGCAGACGGTACAAAACTACTTTTCAAAGAGAATCTTCTTCCATCTAGAGGAGATACTCGTTTATTCAGTATCGGGCCATCCATAGCAGTCATATCCATTTTACTAAGTTATTCAGTAATTCCTTTTAGCTATCGCCTTATTCTAGCCGACCTTAGTATTGGTGTTTTTTTATGGATCGCTGTTTCAAGTCTTGCTCCCATTGGACTTCTTATGTCAGGATATGGATCAAATAATAAATATTCCTTTTTAGGTGGATTAAGGGCTGCTGCTCAATCAATTAGTTATGAAATACCATTAACTCTATGTGTATTATCAATATCTCTACGTGTGATTCGGTGAGACATAAAATTTCCCCTATTTCTTTTCTTTCTAGCAAGAAAGTTAAATGTGTTGAATATCCATTTTTGATTTTTGTATTCATCATTGGGGTTGATGAATTAAACCGGATAGTTATATGAGTGAAATAAAACGGCTTCCAAATTTGCTGTTAAAAGAATTCAATCTCATTTCGTATGTACAAGAATTAAGTCAAAGTAAATATAAGCAGTCAAGACTGTCTACCCCAAGATTGGTTGATTAGTCATCACGGCTTGAAGCGGGTTCAAAAGATCAACTATATGGGGTTTTTACTATCTATTCCATAGATGTATTACCCTCATAGGAGATTCAAAAAAATGAGTGGATGGTTAGGAAGACCAAGATACACAAAGGATTAGTAATGGAGATTCTGTAAATTATCCAACAGGATATTTCTTTATAGAAAAGCAATTAGAATTGGGGCTTTAAGTTGGTAGAAATTATTAAGAAGTACTCCCCACGATTTCGATCCAGAGTATGTTCCTATCCACCGATTAAGTAAATAACTATCAAGAACGAAGAAATCTTTTACTTTGGCTAATGTCCCCTTTTTCTGAGAAAGGAGAGTAGGAACGAAATAAAAAGACTAGAATTGCAAAAAGAGATATTTTTTTTTATTCATAACTATTTCTATTTTATTTCTATAAAGAAAATTCTTGTTATGTAATGCAATATCTAATTTTTTTTCGTAATCGAAAATGATAGGTTGAAATATCTATGGGATATTCCTCTAAAAAGTTTTTTTTATTCAAGGATAAAGTTATTAATCAACAAAGAAAAATGAAAATTCTTAAAAGACGAGATCAATTCAGAAGCACTTTTTTATTAGAAATCTAGCAGACAGAATTCCATTGGTTCTAGCTCTTAGGATAAGAGTTTGACTCTCTATCGATCCTACAAACACATCAAGATAAATAATTTTGAAAGGTCCTTAGATTTATTTGTGACCTATGAGGAGCCGTATGAGGTGAAAATCTCATGTACGGTTCTGTAATAGCGACGGGAACAGTGATGTTATCATCGACTATGATTATCTAACAGTTTAAGTACAGTTGATATAGTTGAAGCGCAGTCAAAATATGGTTTTTGGGGATGGAATTTGTGGCGTCAACCTATAGGGTTTATCATTTTTCTAATTTCTTCTCTAGCCGAGTGTGAGAGATTGCCTTTTGATTTACCAGAAGCAGAAGAAGAATTAGTAGCAGGTTATCAAACCGAATATTCAGGTATAAAATTTGGTTTATTTTACGTTGCTTCGTATCTAAATCTACTAGTTTCTTCATTATTTGTAACAGTTCTTTACTTGGGAGGTTGGAATCTTTCTATTCCATACATATTCGTTCCTGAGCTTTTTAAAAGAAGTAACGTTTTTGGAACAATAATAGGTATCTTTATTACATTAGCTAAAACTTATTTGTTCTTGTTCATTTCTATTGCAACAAGATGGACTTTACCGAGACTGAGAATGGACCAACTATTAAACCTTGGGTGGAAATTTCTTTTACCTATTTCTTTAGGTAATCTATTATTAACAACTTCGTCCCAACTTCTTTCACTGTAAAGGAATAGAACACTGTAAAGGAATAGAATATTCCATCGTCACAACTTGTCTCAAACAAGAGAAAGAAACAAGTCTAAAATTATTTATTATTTATAGATATTCAGATATGTTCCCTATGTTAACTCAGTTCTTGAACTCTGGTCAACAAACAATACGAGCTGCCAGGTATATTGGTCAAGGTTTCATGATTACCTTGTCCCACGCGAATCGTTTACCTGTAACTATTCAATACCCCTACGAAAAATTGATCACATCGGAACGTTTCCGAGGCCGAATCCACTTTGAATTTGATAAATGCATTGCTTGTGAAGTATGTGTTCGTGTATGTCCTATAGATCTACCCGTTGTTGATTGGAAATTGGAAACGGATATTCGAAAGAAACGATTACTTAATTACAGTATTGATTTTGGAATCTGTATATTTTGTGGTAATTGCGTTGAGTATTGTCCAACAAATTGTTTATCAATGACTGAAGAATATGAACTTTCTACTTATGATCGTCACGAATTGAATTATAATCAAATTGCTTTAGGTCGGTTACCGGTGTCAATAATTGACGATTACACAATTCGAACAATTTCTTCGAATTTACCTCAAATAAAAAATGCATACAACCCTTGATTCAAAAAACATTTCAAAATCCAAACAGCTTTTGGATCGAAAGGAATGAGGTTTTTGTTTGCGCAATACAAATGAACGATTGGTTAGCAAAAATCGTGGCTTAATTTGGATTGAAAATCTATTTATATTCGAATAATGATTTCAAAATATCTAGTTTGAACCTCTGCTTTCGAGAATAAGAGTAGCCCAATAACTGTATCTACATCAATCCACACTACCCCATTTAAGAAGTATCCTAAAAAATAGGATAACTTCTTTTTCCTGGTCAGGTCAACAAAGGCATGAAATATTTCGATTTATTTTTTCTATAAAATCAAATGGATTTACCTGGACCAATACATGATTTTCTTTTAGTCTTTCTGGGATTGGGTCTTATATTAGGCAGTCTGGCAGTAGTATTACTTCCGAATCCAATTTATTCGGCCTTTTCATTGGGATTGGTTCTTTTTTGTATATCCTTATTTTATATTATCTCGAATTCTTATTTTGTAGCTGCTGCGCAGCTCCTTATTTATGTAGGAGCTATAAATGTTTTAATCATTTTTGCTGTGATGTTCATGAATGGTTCAGAATATTACAAAGATTTTCATCTTTGGACCGTTGGGGATGGAGTTACTTCACTGATTTGTACAAGTCTTTTTATTTCATTAATTACTACTATTCCGGATACGTCCTGGTATGGGATCATTTGGACTACAAAATCAAATCAGATTCTAGAGCAAGATTTGATAAGTAATAGTCAACAAATTGGAATTCATTTATCAACAGATTTTTTTCTTCCATTTGAACTCATTTCAATAATTCTTTTAGTCGCTTTAATAGGTGCAATTGCTATAGCTCGTCAATAATCAATCTTTAAAATGAGTAATTCAAATAGAATCAACGGAAAAGGAATGTTCTAATATAATTTGATTTGAATTCGTGTCTAAAATAGAATAGAAATGCTTTAGTTTTATATCGATCTATTACCAATATATTCCGT